TAGTAAAGCCGAAGTCAATGAGGGTACTACCGTGAAAAAATTAAAACCTCGAGCTAGAGGACGTGGTTATCCAATAAAAAGATCCACTTGTCATATAACTATTGTATTGAAAAATACATCCTTAGATTTATATTAAGAATATATCATATGATAAATAATATATCATAATATATCATATGGTGAAAAACAAAAAAAAAAAAAAAATGAAGACCAGATAGATATAAAAGTACACAGATATAGCGTGTCATTATATGTATAGTATATGTATCGTATAAGTAGTGGGGGAGTATGGGACAAAAAATAAATCCACTTGGTTTCAGACTTGGTACAACCCAAGGTCATCATTCCATTTGGTTCGCACAACCAAAAAATTATTCAGAGGGTCTACAAGAAGATCAAAAAATACGGGATTGTATCAAGATATATGTACAAAAAAATATGAGAATATCCTCTGGTGTCGAGGGAATTGCACGAATAGAAATTCAAAAAAGAATCGATCTGATACAGGTCATAATTTATATGGGATTCCCAAAGTTATTAATAGAAGGTAAACCACGAAGAATCGAAGACTTACAGATGAATGTACAAAAAGAATTAAATTATGTGAACCGAAAACTCAACATTGTTATTACAAGAATTGCAAAACCTTATGGACACCCTAATATTCTTGCAGAATTTATAGCTGGACAATTAAAAAATAGAGTTTCATTTCGCAAGGCAATGAAAAAAGCTATTGAATTAACTGAACAGGCAGATACAAAAGGAATTCAAGTACAAATTGCAGGGCGTATCGACGGAAAAGAAATTGCGCGTGTTGAATGGATCAGAGAAGGGAGGGTTCCCCTACAAACCATTCAAGCTAAAATTGATTATTGTTCCTATACAGTTAGAACTATATATGGGGTATTAGGCATCAAAATTTGGATATTTATAGACGAGTAATAATCAGAAACTTTTACTCGTTTTTATGTTCTATCAAATGATGGAACAAAAAATGACAAACTCTTTCATTCTTTTTATGTTCAAAAAAAAAAAAATGAGCAATTCTATAGGGTTGAATAAACATTTTATTGAACATTTTATTTGGATATAAATATAATTGCTATGCTTAGTGTGTGACTCGTTGGTTTTTTTTAGAGTTAGGGTTCTAAAAAAGAATAAAAAATATATATGGAGTGACCCCATAGTATGAACTAATAACTAGAGAAGTAATAACCAACTCACCGCTTCGCATTATCTGGATCCAAAAACCCAGTCAAGATATGATATATTGGTCATATTATTGTAGCACCTGAAATATGCTTTTGCCTAAAAAAACCAATCTGATTGTGAGTTGTGAAGCGAAATATACAAAAGATGCGGATAACTGGAAAGGTGAGAGAAAGCGAGAAAAAGAATATGACTGATATATGATTCCAATATAAACTCGAATATGTAAGATCTATAAGTCATCTGATAAAAGACAATGTAATAAAGCATCAATACTCTCATTCATCCAGAAGTAGATGAAATCTGTTCATAGAACAAAAAAATAAAGAGCCTCGAGCCAATAAAGACTGAGAAGATTGACTCAAGAACAAATTTAATGAGAGAGGCTCTATTGTCGACTTTAGACCTAAGCATTAATTGAGAAGCGATGGGAACGACTGAACCTGTGAATGTCGAAGATTCTATTGAAAATGAATCCTAATGATTCATCGGGTGGGATGGCGGAACAAACCGGATAACTATTTCATTTCTTCTGAGTGATCACGATCATAGACTAACCCTACAACTGAACTAGATAGTAAAAGAGTAAATATTCGTCCGCGAAAGCTTTATTTGATTGCTACATTTTTGGTGATCAAATATGAAAAAAAAGATTTGTTATAACGTTATAAAATAAAAACGACATTTTCCATAAATTTATGTTTAGTTATAGATTTAGTTATAGATCCAAAAAATTATGAATTTTTGAATCTATTTGATTTGATGAAATATCAAAGAATACAGAATACGGTGTATTATTCCTTGTATTATTCCTTAAATACATGTTATATCAATTAAAAAGTTTTCAATCTTTTCGTTCGCGAGGAGCTGGATGAGAAGAAACTCTCATGTCCAGTTCTGTAGTAGAGATGGAATTGCGAAACAACCATCAACTATAACCCCAAAAGAACCAGATTCCGTAAACAACATAGAGGAAGAATGAAGGGAATATCTTATCGAGGTAATCATATTTGTTTCGGTAGATACGCTCTTCAGGCACTTGAACCCGCTTGGATCACATCTAGACAAATAGAAGCAGGGCGACGAGCAATGACACGAAATGCACGCCGTGGGGGAAAAATATGGGTACGCATATTTCCAGACAAACCCGTTACAGTAAGACCTGCGGAAACACGTATGGGGTCGGGTAAAGGATCTCCCGAATATTGGGTAGCTGTTGTTAAACCAGGTAGAATACTTTATGAAATGGGTGGGGTAGCAGAAAATATAGCCAGAAAGGCTATTTCAATAGCGGCGTCCAAAATGCCTATACGAACTCAATTCATTATTTCGTGATAGAAATGTATAACCACAGGAAAGAGGTCTTGGAATAAAAAAACAATTGCAGGTTTCTTTTTTTTTTTTTTGACAAAGAATATTTTTTTTTCTTCGCCCTTTTTTGTTTTGCATTGAAAGAACAGATTAAAAAATGATATGATTCAACCCCAGACCTATTTGAATGTAGCGGACAACAGCGGGGCTCGAGAATTGATGTGTATTCGAATTATAGGAGCTAGTAATCGCCGATATGCTCATATCGGTGATGTTATTGTTGCTGTGATTAAAGAGGCAGTACCAAATATGCCTCTAAAAAGATCAGAAGTAATAAGAGCTGTAATTGTACGTACTTGTAAAGAACTCAAACGTGACAACGGTATGATAATACGATATGATGACAATGCTGCAGTTGTCATTGATCAAGAAGGAAATCCAAAAGGAACTCGAGTTTTTGGTGCAATCGCCCGAGAATTAAGACAGTTAAATTTTACTAAAATAGTTTCATTAGCCCCTGAAGTATTGTAAGATAAGACAGAGTATTCGAATGAAATAGGTTAATTAATAGATTGTGTCTCACGTATATACCTTTTTACCAATTCATAAGAAAAAAAGATCATGTTTATTATATCCAAATTTTGAGGCACCAATAATTTTAGTTCATTATGGGTAGGGACACTATTGCTGACATAATAACCTCTATACGAAACGCTGACATGCATAGAAAAGGAACGGTTCGAATAGCATCTACTAACATCAATGAAAACATTGTTAAAATACTTTTACGAGAAGGTTTTATAGAAAACGTGAGAAAACATAGGGAAAACAACAGAGATTTTTTGGTTTTAACCCTACAACATAGAAGGAATAGGAAAGGAACATATAAAACTATTTTAAATTTAAAACGGATCAGTAGACCTGGTCTACGAATCTATTGTAACTATCAAAGAATTCCTAGAATTTTGGGTGGGATGGGGATTGTCATTTTTTCTACTTCTCGGGGTATAATGACAGACCGAGAGGCTCGACTAGAAGGAATCGGCGGAGAAATTTTGTGTTATATATGGTAATCCTTCGAATATCCCAATTAAATCCTAAATTTGCTATTTGTAAAAAAAAAAAAAAGAGTGAAAGGGCGGGTTATCTAATATCACTCCTTCTCCATTAGTTGAGACTTCAAGGGGGTTTTACCGGGAATGAAAGAACAAAAATGGGTTCATGAAGGTTTAATTACTGAATCACTTCCCAATGGCATGTTCCGGGTTCATTTAGATAATGAAGATCTTATTTTAGGTTATGTTTCAGGAAAGATCCGACGTAGTTTTATACGGATACTACCAGGAGATAGAGTCAAAATTGAAGTAAGTCGTTATGATTCAACCCGAGGGCGTATAATTTATAGACTCCGCAACAAGGATTCGAACGATTAGGTGGTTTTTTTTAACTTCAACATTACTTTTATGGGGATACAATTCGAGATTCAAAATTTCAAGAAACTTATTCTCTTCCAAGAAGTAGATTCGGAATTAACTTAAGGTAAGGAATTACAAATATGAAAATAAGGGCCTCTGTTCGTAAAATTTGTGAAAAATGCCGACTGATCCGTAGGCGGGGTCGAATTATAGTAATCTGTTCCAACCCAAGACATAAACAAAGACAAGGATAATCTTTCGGACCCGATGTACAAATAAAAATAAAGGATCTATTTTAACATGAAATGGATATATCCATATATCTCTGACTCATATTTATGAGATGATAAAAATATGGCAAAACCTATACCCAGAATTGGTTCACGTAGGAATGGACGTATTAGTTCACGTAAGAGTGCACGTAGACTACCAAAGGGAGTTATTCATGTTCAAGCAAGTTTCAACAATACCATTGTGACTGTTACAGATGTACGGGGTCGGGTGGTTTCTTGGTCCTCTGCCGGTACTTGTGGATTCAGGGGTACAAGAAGAGGTACACCATTTGCTGCTCAAACAGCAGCAGGAAATGCTATTCGTACAGTAGTGGATCAAGGTATGCAACGAGCAGAAGTAATGATAAAAGGTCCTGGTCTCGGAAGAGATGCAGCATTACGGGCTATTCGCAGAAGTGGTATACTATTAAGTTTCGTACGGGACGTAACCCCTATGCCACATAATGGCTGTAGACCTCCTAAAAAAAGACGTGTGTAAAAAAATAAAGATTGAAGAGATTTCAAGAGAAATAAATGATTCAATGATCGGATCAAATAATATGACTAGGGTTCGAGAGAAAGTAACAGTATCTACTCGGACACTAGAGTGGAAGTGTGTTGAATCAAGAGCAGACAGTAAGCGTCTTTATTATGGACGCTATATTTTGTCTCCACTTATGAAAGGTCAAGCCGATACAATAGGCATTGCGATGCGAAGAGCTTTGCTTGGAGAAATAGAAGGAACATGTATCACACGTGCAAAATCTGAGAAAATACCACATGAATATTCTAC